ATCAGAAAAACAAAGTATTGTTGCGACGAAAAAACAAACTCAAACTAATAAAATACGAAAGGAATTGCGAACTCTTTTTACACATTTCTAGGATCAAACAAAAGGATTCGCAAATAAAAGTGCTAACGCCACAACCAACCCATAAATTGTTAAAGCTTCCATAAAAGCTAGACTAAGCAATAAAGTACCTCGTATTTTACCCTCTGCTTCGGGTTGTCTCGCAATACCTTCTACAGCTTGACCCGCAGCAGTACCTTGACCAACTCCAGGTCCAATAGAAGCAAGCCCTACAGCCAATCCAGCAGCAATAACGGAAGCAGAAGAAATCAGTGGATTCATGGTAAGTTCCTCGTGCAAAAAAAGGGAAATGGTTAATGATACAATCAACCAATAAACTATTTCTTTTTCACTCATTTTGTCGAACTCATTTAATTATTTAATTAGAATTAAAAGTAAATTCAATTACAAAAATGACTTGTATCCCGTCTTTTTAGGTTACCCAGATTATTATATATATATATTCATTATAATGTACTATGATTATGATACGTATTATTACATTTTTAAAAATGGACTTGTAAAGCTATATATAATATATATAGAGGGTTCTAGTTATTACATTACTGTATACATTACTGTATAACTATTCATTTGATTTATTTGATTCTTTTTTTCATTATTTTATTATTCTATATCCTTGAGTTTATCCTTATTTTTTCTTCCACTTCCATTTGACAAGCGTAGAAAAAAAAATAATTAGTAGAATGGATTTCATCTAATCTCAAATAATGTCTGTCTAAAAATAGACAAAATGGAATTGTAATTAAATAAAAGAGGCATTTGAAATTTGATCTTTAATTGAGTATAGATACCAATACCGATAGATAAAATAGATATCGAAATAAGATATTGTCCATACTCAAAACAAAAGTTAAAAGGACATGAAAGGCTATATCTATTTTTCTTTGGATAGCTTTTGTATATACATTATACATATAGTATAGAATTGAATAGAATATAGCAGATTATTATTATATAATATTGGATATATACATAACATATTTATGGATTATTTATCAAATCCAATAGATATAATTTAAAATAGAATATATATACATACATATACGCATATATATATATATATAATATATATATAATATATGCACTGCACACATATAGTAAAAAACTATAAATAGTATATAATTATGAAAACTATAAATGATTGGTATTAGCATATAATTATTATTATTATATATATAATATATTAATATATTATATTATTCTATGGGAATGGGATCCTCTTTTTCCTTTTGCATTTATGCATATAGCATATATATAATATAATATATATCATATCGTTTTTTCTAATGAAAAACTAAACGAATCCCATTCTTTAGTAAATTGGAGAATCTTTTAGCAAAAAATAACACAAAAAGTAAGTGAATCCGCTTTGATATACATTTCATATATCTAAAACCCCATATTATAAACTGAATTCATGTTCCTATTATTATATATATTGAATTGATTGATTTGATATTTATATCAATATAAGTAAGTATCCAATAGACCAGCCACTATTATCATTGAATAATAATAATGGATATGATAATATCATAATCTCTTCCCTATTTTCTACTACAATTCTTGGTTATCCATGATTATATCTATTAATCCATAATCTATTTATTTTGTATCTATTAATTCAATCCAATTATAGTCTCCAAAAAGGTTAACAACCCTCAAACACACACTAGACTATTTGGATAACTACTCAATGATGACCTTCCATGGATTCACCAATATAGGCCGCGGCTAATGTTGCAAAAATTAGAGCTTGAATACCACTTGTAAATAATCCAAGAAACATAACAGGTATAGGAACAACTAAAGGTACTAAAGAAACAAGAACAACCACTACTAGTTCATCAGCTAATATATTTCCAAAAAGTCGAAAACTAAGAGATAAAGGTTTTGTGAAATCTTCTAATATGTTAATTGGTAAAAGAATTGGGGTTGGTTTAATGTATTTTTCAAAATAAGCCAATCCCTTTTTTTTAATACCCGCATAAAAGTATGCCACTGACGTGAGCAAAGCTAAAGCAACTGTTGTATTTATATCATTCGTGGGGGCAGCTAACTCCCCATGAGGTAACTGTATGATTTTCCAAGGTAAAAGAGCACCAGACCAATTCGAAACAAAAATAAATAAGAACATAGTTCCAATAAAGGGAACCCAAGGGTCGTATTCTTCTTCTCCTATTTGAGTTTTGCTCAAGTCTCGAATAAATTCGAGAAGATACTCAAAAAAATTCTGACCATCGGGTGGAATGGTTTGTGGATTCCAAACAGATATGATAACCGACCCTAATAAAATCACAATTACAAACCAAGAAGTTATAAGTACTTGAGCATGGACTTGTAAATCTCCTATTTGCCAATATAAATGTTGCCCTACCTCTACACCCGATATATCGTACAATCCATTAAGTGTTTCAATCAAACATGGTATAACGCTCATCTCGTTCTTTGATAAAAAGTTCATTTCAAAAAGTCATTATTTTGATTCAACCATATCTTTCTCAACTTATCAATTGAAATAATTCATCGTATATGGATAATTTATATGATATGTATAGTTAGCATACCAAGAATGAATAAAATAAATTTCACTCTAATTGATAATGTATATTTATATATATATTATAATATTTATATTATATTATATAAAAAATATAGAAAAATAATAGTAATGAGTATCCTTTCTAAAAATAAGCCGACCCAATAGACCCAATAAATATATAAAAAGACAATGGAAATACTCAAAAAGGAACTAATAATCAATCAATGAATTCTTATATAGCTAGAACTATTAGAACTATACTTTGACCGACCCTCACAAATTGCAGATACTAATTTGTTAAGAATCAACCGAATTGACGCTATAGCGTCATCGTTAGCCGGAATCGAAAGATCTGCAAGATCGGGATCACAATTTGTATCGATTAAACAAATTATCGGAATCCCCAAAACGGCACATTCTCGTAGAGCCGTATATTCTTCTTGCTGATCAACGATGATTACTATATCCGGCAACTTCGTCATATATTTGATCCCATCGAGATATGTTTGCAAGGTAGATAATGTTTTTTTAAACATTGTGGCATCCTTGTTTTGAAGATGGTTACCCATCTTTTCTTCTGTTCTTAAATTTCTGAACTTATAAAGTCTAGTTTCCGTAGTGGACCAATTTGTTAATATACCGCTGAGCCATTTTTGATTAACATAATGACATCGAGCCTTTATTGCGGCTGATGCTACTAAATCTGCTGCTTTATTTGTAGTACCAACAAATAAGAAGCTTTTTCCGACACTTGCTGCATCAAAAGCTAAATCGCAAGCTTCTGATAAAAACCGAGCTGTTGTAGCAAGATTTGTAATATGAATACCTTTACGTTTTGCAGAAATATAAGGGGCCATTCTAGGATTCCATTTCTGAGTACCATGACCAAAATGAACTCCTGCTTCCATCATCTCTTCCAAATGAATGTTCCAATATCTTCTTGTCATTTTTTCACATTTCCCTTTTTTCTTTTATTGAAATTGATTAATTGAATTTATTATTAATGAATTCAAGATAGAATATTACTAATTAACATTTTAACATACTAAAAGAGAAAAAATCTCTTTAAATAAATGCAACTACGACAAAACTTTGTTAAAATGTTAAATTAGGACACAGCATAAACCATAACAATTGTAAACTGCTTATTCTTATTTTTTTCCAATTCCATCATTTATAGTTTGAATTCCATTTACCATTTAGAAATCTAAAACCTAAGTGTTTTTCTGGTGTTTCATAAACATTTTTACTTCGGAAAAGTTTGATCACATAAAAAAATCATTCTATATAGTGTAATGCAATTCTGACTCAAACAGCTTTTTGAATTTCAAAATGATTCCCTTGTCCTGAACGATACATCCTTTTTTTGAATCCAGTACCTACGGGTATAATTTTCCCAAGAACAACGTTCTCTTTCAAACCCTTTAACCAATCAATACGACCTCGTAAAGCAGCTTTTGCTAAAACTCGAGCAGTTTCTTGAAAGCTCGCTTCAGATATGAAACTTTGAGTATTCAGAGACGCTTTTGTTATTCCCAATAAGATTACCCGATAACAGATTGATTCGTCCAAAGCACGCCCTGCGCGTTCCGCTCTCAACAATCCAACTAATTCGCCGGGTGAAAAAACGTTTGACATTCCATCTTCTGAAACCAACACCTTTGATGTTACTTGGCGTACAATAATTTCTATATGTCTATTATGGATCTGCACCCCCTGGGATCGATAAACCTTTTGAATCTTATTAACCAAAAAGCTACGACTTTGAGCTATAGTTAGTTCAGCTCCAATCAAAAATACCCAGGGTATACCAAGAATTATCGGTATACATTTATTCCAACCCTCCACTCTTTTTTCCAGGTTAATGGAAATGGAATCAATACAACGGACTTCTAAAATTTGTTCTACTTTTGGAAGACCTTGTGTTATGTCACCAGATCTTGATTTTTCATATATAAAAGTTACTAATGTATCGCCTTCATAAAGGATTTCTCCCAAATGACCATGAACAGTTGATCCTGGAGTGGCCAAATAGGGCTTAGCTGATCTTATAACTAAGGAATCCACATGAATTATGAAAATTTGACCAGATTTGTTTATTATATGTGGTTCATTTTGAAATAGATATCCCTTTTCAAAAATCAGTTTTCCAAGGTAAATTTTTGTCAACGTATCCTCAAAAAAATCGTTATGGAACAAACACCGATTCAAAAAGAATGGATTTATAAATATAATGATATTGCTGCATGGATCAGTATTATAAATCCTCCTATGTTCGTCTATTAAAAAGTACTTAAGGATTTGAGCTGCTTGAAAAGGATCTTTCCAATTGTCAAGCGAAAAATATTTCTTTAACAAGAATAGATTATGAGTTATTAAATGGTAAAATGAATCAAAGTGAGTAGATTTTTGGATTTTAGGTACAATACCACCTAAGGGACTTAACAAATCTCTAACTGGAATTATAGGATTCTTTTTTTTTTTTACATTCTTATATTTCATATTATTGAACGGACCAATTTGACAACAATCAGATGATGAAAAAATCATAAAAGAAGGGCATTTCATATTTTGATTCAATAACGTACCAAACACTCTTTTATATTGGCTAAATGATAGAATCCCTATCTTGTAATAAAATGGATTTTTGTTAGTATGACTGAAGTTCTTAGTGGTAATCCATCCAAAAAATGTTCTATCATATCTTTTTACCTTATCTAAAAGAGTAGACTTTACTAATTCAATTCTTACGAAATCGCGAATCAGATCATTTGCTCTTATCTCAACAAAAGAAGCACGTACTTCCTTTATGGAATCCTTTTTTTCTTGGTCCCAATTCAATACTATGCAAGTCCTAACTAATTGATTATTTGTGGAAGGAATCCCTCGGGTTGACTTGCTATTTCCATAAAGAATATAATTGGCAACTTCAAGTAAAAGATTCTCTTTTTCCTGGAATAGATCCTTAGGAAAAAATGTTGCTAAATGGATGCCATCGGCTAGGCAATATGCGACCACGGGGCGAACCAAAAAAAAATACCTTTTTTTTGTGAGTGTAATCCGTTGAACATAGATCCCCCTTTTCCATTTTATTGATTCCTTAGAATATTCTTTTTTTGTTTTTGGTGGTATCAAAATGGCGTTGTATCTCGATATTTTATCTGTCTCCCCATGAAAATGAATATCTCCCGAAAATATCTTAAGTTCCACATATATTTTTTTTCTTTCTACTCGAACGAGTCCACCTACTCGACTTCTTTTATTTAAAGTAAGCTGTGTATCTACTCCAATAATACTATTGTTCTGGACCATTATAGACGAAGATCCCGGTAAGATATGCACTTCTTCGAGAATGAAAAAAAACTTATCTAGTTTCGTTTGGTATTTTGAACTAAATTCTTTTGCTCCTTGATATTCAATCAAATCTTCTTTTTTTATGATGGAATCTGCCTCTACAGTACCATATTTGGTAATCCCTGAATGATTTTGTCTGTATCGTGGATCATCAAAAAAAGCAAAAATACTCTTTTTACGAAAAATACTATTTAGAGGTATTTCAATTGAAATACCAAAACAAGGTATTAACCCTTTATCTTGTTCTTGATCATATTTTAATGGGATTAAAAATTGATTTCTTCGTTTTTTTGATAATAAATCCGAATTGACTTGAAAATTAGAAGGATAGATCCAATTCCAGCGATCCTGGCATCCAAGTAGATTGGATCTTAAATAATTAAGATGAATCATTTCCCTATCTTTTTTATTACCAGAAGTAGCAAACAATTTCCCTTTTACCTGATTAGTCGTGATTGAAACATTTGAAATCCATCTTTCATCAAAAGAAAAAGAATAGGTATTCATTTGATCTTGATCTTTGTAGAGCGAAAACGATACTATATTAGAGATGTATGGACTTCCTTTTAATATCCATAAATGACTTGTTTTTGGCAATAGATGAACATTACTATATATATATTCAGCTATATGGTAGACATCAGTACTCCAGTGCATTTCGCCCTCTAAGTCAGAATAAATATGTTTTCGTACCCTCTCTTTAAAAAGAGAAGTGGATATTCCAGCACGAGTTTCAGCAATCACTTGTTCCGATTCTACATATTGATCATTTTGAACTAAAATTAAACTTTTTGGGGGAATATTCATTTTATGTACAATATCTTGACTTTGAATAACTACATACAAGTCTATCAAACATAAAAAAGCAGGATGTCCATGACGAGTACGTGTGGGATGAACCAAATCCTCATTGAATATCATTTTTCCATTAGAAGGAGCTCGCACCTGTTCAGCGATACCACCCGTAAATACTCCACCTGTATGAAAAGTTCTTAATGTTAGTTGAGTACCCGGTTCTCCAATAGATTGCCCCGCAATAATACCTACAGCTTCTCCTAATTCAACTAAATCATCATGAGTGGGGCTACGACCATAACATAATTGACAGATCCAATATGTACTTCGGCAAGTAAAAGGTGTTCTAATATAGATTTGTTGTGCTCGAAAGGTTATGAATTGATTGACTAGTCCAATCCCAATATTTTGATTTCGAGTTGCAATGCATCGTGAACCGATATATATATCATCTGCTAATACACGACCAATTAGTGTTTGAACAAAAATCTTTTCCGTTATACTAGTTTTGGGACTCACAGAAAAACTTCGGATAGTACCACAGTCTCTTCTACGTACAATAATATGCTGAACAACTTCAACAAGTCTACGTGTAAGATATCCAGCATCCGATGTTCGTACAGCTGTATCTACAACTCCTTTTCTGGCTCCATAGCAAGAAATGATATATTCTGTCAAAGACAGTCCCTCGCGTAAATTACTTTGAATGGGTAAATCAATCATTTGTCCTTGTGGATCCGACATTAATCCCCTCATACCCACTAATTGGTGTACCTGAGAGGCATTTCCTCTAGCTCCCGAAAAAGACATTAGATAAACGGGATTATAAGGATCGGTCATCCTAAAATTAGGATTCATTTCTTGTCTCAAATATTCACTTGTAGCATACCATATCTCGATGGATTGACGTAATCTTTCTACCGTGTGTACATTCCCATAAAGATGATGTTTTTCCAAAAGAAAATTCTGCTGCTCAGCGTCTTGGACTAACCATCCCTTAGAAGGTATTGTTAAAAGATCATCAATTCCTAATGAAATGGATGTAGCAGTAGCTTGATGAAAACCCAAAGTTTTTACTTGATCCAAGATATGGGATGTATATCCCATTCCAAAATGATTTATTAATCTGCTAATAAGTTGTTTCATAGCAGTTCCATTTATCACTTTATTGTGAAAGACCAGATCGGCCCGTTCCGCCATAAAGACCTCTATATTATGCTGAGTAGGATTTGACAATAAACCTGAGTCAGTGATTTAAAAACTGCATTTTTCTCAATCTTAAGCCTAAATTTCATACTGATAATAGACAATACTTTTTCAATTTGAAAGACCCTAACGCCCGGCCAGGGAAAGGGGATAGACCAACTTCTTTTCTTAGTTTAGATAATAGTAGATGAATAGGCTCGACTAAATCCTTGTATGGCTTCTTCTATTTCTCTATAAAAAGAAAGATGACCAAAAGTGGTTCGAACGTATATAGAACATATTTCTTTTTTGAGATTTCCAACTATTAAATAATTCCCATAAATCTCATGAAAAGTACCCAAATATTCATATTGAATTTCAATTGGAACTTCTTTTAATGTAATGACACGTTGATCTAATCTCCATTTGAGCCACAAGGGGCTATGTAAAAAAAATAGTTGTTTATCTAGATAAGATCTAAGTGCATCATAGGAATTATAAAAATAGGGTTCTTTTGTATACTTATAGTTATTATTGTAAACTCTCTGATTTGGATAGTTTTGGCAATTAGATGGATTGTATTTATTTGCACAAATACCTCGCCGATTTCCAATTGTTAATACATAGAGTCCAATAAGCATATCTTGAGTTGGTACAGAAATAGGATCCCCAATAGCTGGAGACAACAGATTCATATGAGAAAACATAAGTAAACGTGCTTCCGCCTGAGCTTCTAAAGATAAGGGTAGATGCACAGCCATTTGATCCCCGTCAAAATCTGCATTGAAGCCCTTGCAAACTAATGGGTGTAAACAAATCGCGCGTCCTTCCACTAAAATAGGTTGAAAAGCTTGTATGCCTAATCTATGCAGGGTGGGTGCTCGATTTAACAATATGGGGTGCCCCTGTACCACCTCTTGAAGTATTTCCCATACAATCAATTCTTTTTCTCTAATTTTACTTTTAGCAATCCCTATGTTAGAAGCACAATTTTTTTTAATTAAATTACAAATTACAAATGTTTGGAAAAGCTCTATTGCTATTTCTCGCGGTAATCCACATTGATGTAATGAAAGTGAAGGGCCCACGACAATGACTGAACGCCCCGAATAATCAACCCGTTTACCAAGCAAAGTCTCACGAAATCTTCCCTCTTTACCTTCAATTACATTGGAAAACGACTTGTAAACTTTATTATGGCCATCCCTCATTGGTTGTCCGCGGATCCCATTATCCAAAAGTGTATCCACGGCTTCTTGTACTAATTTTTCTTGACACATTACCAATTCGCCTGGTGTAGATCTACTTGTAGCTAATAGATCCATAAGAGTATTATTTCGATAGATAACTCTTCGATAAAGTTCATTAATATCCGAACTCATTAGTTTACCCCCATCTATTTGGATGATAGGTCTTAATTCGGGAGGAAGAACTGGTAATAAGCACAAAACCATCCATTCTGGTTCCACATTTGTTCGAAGAAAATGTTTAGCTAATTCCATACGCCTAACCAAAAAATCTTTTCTTCTTCTAATTTTTCTATCTTCCCATTCATTTCCAGTAGACCACTCATCACTTAATTCCTTCCACTCTATCAAGGAATTTTCTATCAGAATTTGCAAATCTAAATCAGCTAATTGTTCTCGAATAGCACCCGCTCCCGCTGTGATTTCCCGATTTCGAAATGTTTCGAAGCCTAAGGTAGTAAAAAAAAGTGGGATGCTATATTTCCGGGATTGAATTTCATATTCGAATAAACCTCGTAATCGCAAGAAAGTAGGTTTTTTAATTATGGGCCTAGCCAAAGAGAAATCAAGATAGGTTCCTATAGCACAGGAACCCCCTTTAAAAATCGGACGTGAGGGTTTCCACTCATCCGGCTTAAGTCGTTCTACTAAAGATAACTTTTTTTTGTTTGATAAAAACCCTTACAAGAAACTACTCATTACTCAATTTCATATTACTCATTTTAATAGATTCGTTATTTTTTTTACTTTATTTACTTTTCTGAATGAATCCTTCAAAAAGGGATATGCAGAATGGGTGAGTAGTCTATTTCCTTAATGAAATTGTGAAAACATTGTTTTGTTTATTATTTATTTTATTCGTAAGGAATTTATTTGTCTATTATAGATTGTTATATTTGATCTTTTAGGTCTCTACTTACCCTGATGGTTATGCTATGCTATGATTGGATGCCCCTTGAAGTATGTATGCGATAGATAAACTTCTGTAACCATACTAGATTTCATTTGCTTGCTTAAACAAAAAGATATTTCTAATCCTTTTTAAAGGAAATAAAATCGTTAGTTCTACAAAAAAGTATTTTTCATGAAGTAAAACTAACTATTCATATGATACAGGTATGTTACAGCATCGGCCATAGATCAATTCCCCTTTTATTTTTTATTTGGAAGTATTCAATAAACTCTCTTAATCTTCTGAGTTTCATGTTATTTATTTGTATTTGATACACAAATACATGTCAGAATTAGGGCATCCCAATCAGATTGAATGGGATGACAGCTTCTCAATCTAAATCTGTAAAATGTAAATTTTGATCAAATCACACATCGCAGTATACTAGGCTTTCTAATTCCTTAAGGGGTTTATCTAAAAGATTCGCGATATAACTAGGAAGACGTTTTAAATACCATACATGAGTCACTGGACATGCGAGTTTTATATAGCCCATTTGATATCTTCGTATTCGAGAATCAATAAATTCTACTCCACATTGTTCGCAAAAGATTTTTTCTTCTTTTTCAGCTCCGATCACTCGATAATTTCCACAAGCGCAAATTCCACTTTTTATCGGTCCAGAGATTTTTTCGCAAAACAATCCATCTTTTTCTGGTTTATTTGTTTTATAATGAAAAGTATAAGGCTTTTTGACTTCTCCAACGATTTCCCCATTAGGTAGGGTTTTGTTGGCCCAAAAACTTATTTGTTGTGGAGAAACTGGTCCAATTTGAAGTTGTTGATATTTATATTGGTCGATCATAAAAAAAAAAAAGGATTCATTCAGATCAAGCTTCCTTCCTATTGATCTGGAAGTTTTTTTCAGATACAAGGAAATGATTCAGTTCTAGAGCCAAAGATCGTAGTTCTCGAACCAGCAATCGAAAAGACTCTGGTGCATCCTCGGGATTAGGTATTCTTCCTCCAATGATCGTAATACCAAGTACTTCTTGACGAGCTCTAATATGATCAGATTTATAAGTAAGCATTTCTTGTAAAATATGAGCAACACCAAATCCCTCTAAAGCCCAAACTTCCATTTCCCCTACTCGTTGCCCCCCTTGCTTGGCCCTTCCTCTAAGGGGTTGTTGTGTAACAAGTGCATAATGCCCACTCGAACGCCCATGTATTTTATCATCTACTTGATGAATTAATTTTAAGATATAGGACTTTCCTATTAAGACAGGTTGTTCAAAAGGATCTCCGGTTCTTCCATCGAAGATTATACTTTTTCCTGGGTACTCAGATTCAAATACCCATGGATTTTTTGTTTGTTTACTGGCTAAATATAATTCAGAAAAGACTAGTTTTCTAGAAGCCTCTTGTTCATATCTCTCATCAAAGGGCACAATTCGATAATGTCTTTTCAAAAGGTCTCCTGCTAATCCGAGGGAGCATTCAAATATTTGTCCCACATTCATTCGTGAGGGTACTCCCAGGGGATTAAAGACTATATCAACAGGCGTTCCGTCTTGCAAATAGGGCATATCCTCTCTAGGCAAAACTTTTGAAACGATACCCTTATTCCCGTGCCTTCCAGCTACTTTATCACCTACTTTGATTTCACGTTTCTGTAAAATATATATACAAATCCTTTCTGAGCTATAACTGGAACCCTCCTTATTCTGGGTCCATTTGACATCAATAACACAGCCCCTTCCACCTATGGGTAATTTTAGAGAAGTTTCTTTTGTGTTTGATACCTGAATGCCAAGTATGGCTCGTAATAATCTATCCTCAGGGGCATATGAGGATTCATTTATTATCTGAGGCGTTAATTTACCTACTAAAATATCACCTGTTTCCACCCAAGATCCCAACATCACAATTCCATTTCTATCTAAATTACGAGCTAAATGAGCCTCTAGATGGGGTATTTCTTTAGTAATGGTTTCAGGACCTTGGTTTGTCATATGAGTCTGAATTTCATATTTTTGGATGTGAAAAGAGGTATAAATCTCTTCATATACCAGACGTTCACTAATTAGTACTGCATCCTCAAAATTATACCCTTCCCATGGCATATAAGCTACTAATACGTTTTTTCCTAAAGCCAATTCCCCATCAACAATAGCTGCCCCGTCCGCTAAAATTTGTCCTTTTTTTATGCATTTACCTTGCCGAACCCGAGATTTTTGATGTATACAAGTATTTTTGTTAGAACGTTGATACATAACTAGTGGAATACTTATGGTACTCTCATTACTTGATAAAAGGATCTTCTGAGAATCAGTATAAATGATCTTTCCCTCGTATTCCGCTATAAGGGAAACGCCCGAATCTAGGGCGGTTTGCCGTTCCAACCCAGTTCCAACAATACACTTTTCGGACTGAAAAAGAGGAACTGCCTGGCGCTGCATATTGGAGCTCATTAAAGCACGATTTGCATCATTATGTTCAATAAAAGGAATGAGGGAAGTTCCCATCGAAAAATAATGGAAGGGAAAAAGACTTCTAAAATGAATCTTTTCCCATGCAATAGTTAGGAATTCTTGACGGTAGCGAGCTGGAACAACTTGTTCCTCCTGAATACCTCTATTCAAAGCCAAAGAATTTCCTGCTGCTACCATATAATATTCATCTTTTTTTGGTGATAAATAAAGTATCTTCCCCTCTTTTTCTTTTTGCTTCTCGGATATTTCATAAAAAGGACTTTCCATGGATCCACACGGGCTAATCCGCGCATGAATAGCTAAGGATCCAATAAGTCCAACATTGATTCCTTCAGACGTGTCAATTGGACAAATACGTCCATAATGACTAGGGTGAATATCTCGTATACGAAAACTAGCAGTTCGTCCTGTCAATCCGCCAGGACCCAAATAACTTAATTTTCTTCCATGAAGAATTTGCGTTAATGGATTTGTTCTATCCAAAACTTGAGATAAAGGATGTAGGCCAAAAAAGGATTCATAAGTAGTTGTTAATGAGGTTGAAGTTATCAAATTTTGAGGAGTGGGTATTAATTTATGCCGGATTGCTCCGCATATAGTTCCTCGAACCGCATTTTCTAAACGAAAAAGAGCCAATCCAAATTGATCCTGTAAGAGATCCGCGACAGAACGAATACGTTTATTTTTCAAATGATTCATATCGTCAATTGTACCCATTCCAAATTTCATTCCAATCAAAAGATCCGCAGCGGCCAATACATCTCGCGGTAACAGGAATGTATTGTTCTGAGGTATATCAAGATTTAATCGCTGATTTAGGTTTCGTCGACCAATTTTTCCTAATTCACATCTTTGTTGAAAAAATCTCTTTTGCAATTCTTTACATAAAGACTCAGAAAATAAAGGGTTACCGCTTACACAAGCAAATTGCTGATAAAACTCCAAAATAGCATTTTCTTTTGATCCAATCTTTTTTTTTTCCTTATCATTCAGGAAAGACAATAATATCTCGGGGTAACAAGCATTATCCAGAATCTGTTTTAAATTTAAACCCATAGCTGATGATAGAACTAGAATAGATATTTTTTGTTTCCGACTCACGCGAGCCCATATCCTTGCTTTTCTATCCATTTCTAATTCTGACCTTCCCCCCCAATCTGATATTATAGTCCCGGTATAGATAGATATTCCGTTATGATCCAAATCGGAACGGTAATAAATACCGGGACTCTGCAATATTTGATTAATAACAATTCGGTATATTCCATTTACTATAAAAGTTCCTGAGGAATTCATTAGGGGAATGTTCCCTATAAGAACGGTTTTTTCTTGCATATCTCTACCAGTTTTCAAAAATAACCCTGCCGGTACATATAATTCCGAAGAATATGTAAGTGATTCATATACAGCATCTTTTTCTTTTATCAAGGGTTCTACCAATTGATACCTCTCTCCAAATAATTGAAATTCCATTTTTTTATCTGTATCTTCAATTTTTGGAAACTTATGAAATTCTTCCATTAAGCCTTGACTAATGAACCTACAAAATCCAATAAATTGGATCTGACTAAACGCAGGTATTATGGACATTCCCTCATTTTCATTTTGAAGCATCTTAAGTTTGCTATTTATTTTTAAATTGTTAAATTCCATCTTTTTTGCTTATTTTACTATTCAATCGAGCCATATGAATCGATTGACCAAGGATAGAATGTGCATTCTGCTTACTGAATCACATGAAATTGGAGTGAATTCCATATAGCTATTTCAGACCTATTAATGGATAAATAGATAGAAACATATAATAATTCGAATAGGAAATGATAAATAACTGCTTTGAATAGAGTTTTATGTAACAAAACAAGTACAGATGAAAGAAAAGGACTGGATCACTTTTTCCTGTAAAGAATCCTTTCACTTAGGCATTTTGTATAGATATACATTACATTCTATACTATAATCGAAATTGAGTGAGTAAGATGATAGGAAAATCCCATTGTGATGTCAAAAATTCTTCATGAAATCTGCTTTCTAGTTTCTAGTAATAAGATCAAAATAGAGGAGTTGGCCTGTGGTTTATTTGAATTTGACTTTATTGAAACTTTATTTTATATTGAATTTGCTTATTTGAATGTTAAACAAATTCCAATCCTTTTTTCGTAATTCATCATTGAGTAATAAGAATTACTAATAATAATAGTAAGAATGGATAATTTAGAATCATAAAACTAAAACAAAGTATAACAAAAAACTATTTTTTCATCGCTCATCGCACTTTTAGTTTTTATCATAATTTCACCTGGGACAACATGGATTAAGGCGCACTATAACAATAGATCATAATCTAATTGTTTTATTCAATTCCATAATTGATTTATGGATTTTGGATCCAATTGTTAGGGCGACATGGCCAAGAGGTAAGGCAGGGGACTGCAAATCCTTTATCCCCAGTTCAAATCTGGGTGTCGCCTGATCATCAAACCAACCAAAGGAATGGAATTGATTTTATAACACCTGCTTTATTCGGAATATTTTTTCGTTAATTTGTGAAAATGTCTTATATTTGTACTTAATACTTTAGCATTCTACAAAAGATACCATAATGCATTTTTGATGCATTGGTAATCATCGGTTCCTTAATAGTCGTGGATCAGGACCCCCTTTTTTTTTTGACTCTACTCCATTAATTATGCTATAACCATTAATTATGCTATAATAATTATATTATATTAAAGAAAAGAAATATTAATTAATTAATAATGCAATAATTTCATTTACATAGGAGACATAAGTTACATGGATATAGTAAGTCTCGCTTGGGCTGCTTTAATGGTAGTGTTTACATTTTCTCTTTCATTAGTAGTATGGGGAAGGAGTGGACTTTAAATATGGGAATAGAATATTTAACAAAATAAATAAAGAAAATAAAGAGATGATAAAACCCCTTTTTCTAAGGATTTGTTTATTTGGATAAACTAACCATTATCTTTATTAGTTTTTTGATCCTAATTTTGTATATTTTTGTTCTAATAAAGAAGAATTAGGGATTGGTTTTTTATTTATTTTGAATTCCGTATTCTTCTTTTTTTAATTGAAAGATATACTGTACTGAAAACGAAATGAAATGGAATTTCAACTTCTATTCTATGTGGATATGTGAATTCTATGTAGATTTCTAATGGATTCCATATCCAATTAGAATTATAATAAATTATCGATGTATCTATATCATATATCAACTTTTTATTTATATAGAGTTAGAGTAGGAATTTAAAAAAACAGAACATTTTTAAATTGGAGTAATTATATTTTATTAATTAAATGAAATAAAATACTAATATATAAATAAATATAATTATAACCAGATAGTTAAAAAGTGTAGTAGAAAAAACTAAGTTCCTTCTACTACACTTTATCATTCCAATATAATCTAATAATTTGAATCTTATTTGATTTCCTTTCCGTCTTGTATATCTTCCATGATTGATATTTGAAACGAATTCATCAAAGTGGGATGCCAATTAATCATTTTGGCTAACTGTTTTGACGTAAATAATAAGTAAAAAAGCAGTAGGAACTAAAATAAATAATGCAGTAGCAAGAAATGCTAAAATATTGACTTCCATAAGAAATACCTTTTGCTTCTCGAAGTTAGTATGGATAATTATATTCTTATGTGATACTATCGCATTTTTTACAATAAAGCAATTTTAAATAAGAATCTGATTCACTATCATCAATTAATACAATTGATGTATCATATCATTCATATACAATCATCTTATGGAATTTCATTGCCATTTCATTTCTATGGGATTATATCCCTAGTTAAAAAACATTATGGAATAAAAAATACCCTTTTGATTTGATATGTATGTCCAGTAGAATACGAGCATTTTACTCCATCTCATTCATCAATATATATAAATGGAAATAGAAAAAAAGAAGTAAGGTGGGGATTGGTTATACCTTATAAAAAGAAAATTTCAAATGCAAAATACTACATCCATATCGACATAACCGATTATATCATAAATATTTACATAAGATATGTCTCTCTCTTATATTTGTAAGAGCGAACTATTCAAAATGAAAAGAGAAGATCAAAGAATTGATGAGTGCATTAGATCTTAGTTCGGGACTGACGGGACTCGAACCCGCAGCTTCCGCCTTGACAGGGCGGTGCTCTGACCAATTGAACTACAATCCCCGTAAGGTGTATTACATACATATTATGTATTGAATCCTAACAACATGTTATTCATCCGTTGTATTATGATAAATGCAACGAATGTAAAGGATAATCCTATCTACAGATAATATGGATATGAATCGTAATGATATGGATAATGACACAATTTTACTAATAATTATTAGAGAAATATAATTATTATTAAGGAAAATAACCATTTTTCTTTCATAATTCATAATACATGATACTTTATCTTTATGAAAACTGAATAAAGTAAAGTATCATCAACTCCCCTTTGTTTAGTATGAGCAATTTCTATCTTTATTTTTATGGATAAAGTACCTTACATATTTTATGTAAGACAATAAATGGTATTATCTTGCTAAAAGATACATAGTGCAGTACTGGGCCGAGCTGGATTTGAACCAGCGTAGACATGTCGTCAACGAATTTACAGTCCGTCCCCATTAACCACTCGGGCATCGACCCAGGAATAATTCCTCTTAGGTTTATTGTTAAGTTATTATGATGAATTCACTTTTATAAAAAGCTACCCCCAGGGGAAGTCGAATCCCCGCTGCCTCCTTGAAAGAGAGATGTCCTGAACCACTAGACGATAGGGGCATATATACCCATACCCACCCGTTATCATACTATGATAATAGTATGAACAGTTTTTGGAATTGTCAATAGAATCAATTGATAGGACTAAATTCA